TGATTGATGCAGCCCCCACCTCTGAAAGCTGAAGGAAGGCAGTGCCCTCGATTGTTCCAGAGAGAAGGATCATGGCGCCCCAGAACCGTGACATCCAGCAGCAGCATCTCCTTGCGTGCGAGAGACTTCTATGCCAGCCGTTATTCCCGGCTCTGTTATGAAAGAAAGCGGCAGACTAATCTTACAGGTGTTCCCTAATGAGGGATTTTAGGGGATTCATTAGGGTTCTCCTTTTTCTCCTCCACCCATCCGCGGAGGGTTTCAGTATCCATCTCCGCAGATATTTCCAGATCGCGAGACATAATGTTTTCTGCGGCACTGGAGTCTCTTTCTGCCATTTCCGGAAAGTGAATGGACAGCCGCCCTTTCCCCTTCTCACAATGTTCCCGAACTTGCTCAAGAATCAAAGTGTGAATGGCACTTCGAAGTGCCTCACGTTGTTCTTGATGGGGATCGGCGTGGGGAACTTCCGCCGGTTCTGGAGCCAGCGGGTTCTGAATGACCTCCCTCTCACGGTTAAAAAAGCGGTTAACCATCTTGAAAAAATCCATATCGTCCATCCGAAAAACGTGTCTCAACTACAGCCAACTCCCCTGTTTTTCTATCGAAAAACCAACCCTACTAAATTTGTTCTAGAAATGCTAACCAAGTGACACACTGGGGCCATGGGTCATGAAAGAGGTTGACCCCCATCCCCCTTCACTATGTATGGCCAATGAACTCCTCGCTTAGTCCGTTCTTTTCCCTCTTTGGGCTCGGGTCGATAGTAGCCGTGGTAGTAATGTCCCGGAGCCCGGCTACCGACCCGAGGCGCCGATCGGGAAAGTCATAAAGGGACGTTAAACGTAATTCTAGAAGAGCGTTACCACAACAAAAAAAAATCCGAGTCTTGGCAGTTCAAGTGAAAGTTTATTAGACTAGTCCCACTAAGATGGCGGGGAAACTTACTTCCGAGAGAGCTGCTTTCGCCTCGGTAATTACCTAACGAGAGAGAGCCGATGCCAAAGTCGCCCTTTACGCGAGGGAACGCCGGACAGACTTACCTCTGCTAATTACGTTTTATATAGACTGGAATCTAGTAAACTGAAGCTTACTCCAACCTTACGATCACTTCAAATGGCATCTTTCTTAGTAGTTGTAATCCCTCCTGTTCTTCAAACTTCCAATGAGACTTCGTTTTGATTTGCTTCCTTCTTAGTTCTGAGCCTGACTTCTGTCTGCTTCTGCTTTCCCTTCTCAAAATGGGTTATCTCCTCCAATCCAAAAAAGAAGATTTTGAACCCCAACGCTTTATTAACGGGCATTTTCGGGGATTAGCCCGCCTCTCCTTTGAGAGATGAAACCCTCACTCAGAATACAAACACGATCCGAAAAGGACATCATTAAAGCAAACAATGCAATTAATTGCTTGATACGATATGTGGGGGTCCTCGGCATCTATATAAGACAAGTCTCGAAAAAGCAATTGTAGCAGCTCCGGCAACCATTGATTTTCTACCTTTTAACATTTCCTTTCCCTCCGTTTTCATTCAGTGTCTATTAGTTAGGGTAAAGGAAGCCCATACAAGCGACGGAACTCTTCGTTGGTGAAATGGCGGTAGAACTCACGGTAAATTTGTGAGTTTCGACCGTGCTGGTTGAGTTGTTGAATAAGGGAATTGAGAGTTCCATCCATGATATGGCGCTGATAAGCATGGCGTAGGTCGTCAACAGGCTCAAGCTTATACTGCAGAAAATTGTAAGCTTCTCCTCTTATATCACTATAAGGTGATAGCTCCATAATTCTGGCCAGATTCGGCTGACCAAGCATTAGATTAAAGAGCCCATCTTGCAAGAGGCCCTTTCGCTCTAAAACTTGCAGCTCAAAATATTCTCGATCAAGAATCTCTCTGTAATGGCTTACAGAGAGAGCTTGATCAAAGTGCTCTCTAACGAGTCTTTCATAGTCCCCCGGATTATTCTGAGGGGGAAGGTTATAGTAATAGCAGTTTTCGAGATGGTGTATACGTCTATATATCTCGGCCTCGTTATCGGCTGCTATAACAGTTCGAAAGGTTTCCAAAGAAACTGAGCTTGACGTCGAATGGGATTCCAGAGCGCCAGTCCAGCTTGAAGAATTGTTCGAAGCGGCAAAAGCTATAAGATTCGAATCATAGGAAAGGAGTTGTGTTACGCTGAACACAAAGATAACAGAAATACACAATCGGACGGATGGCTGCAAGATCCAATAACTGAGAAAGACAAAGATTCTTTTCTTTAAAATGGAAAGAAGACACCCTACATGAGAAGCAAATTCTGACATCACCAAAGTAGAAAGTAAGAAGAAACGTACAAGAATCCTTCTAGCCGTGGAAAACTATTTCATTTTTGCTTTCGCTGACTTCTCCTCTTCCTGTTCTATTGATCAAATTTAGCAGTCTGGGCCGGCCATTTCGGTAGAGGGGAAGGATCCCTCTTACGTTATAGACGCCGCAGGGGGGGCTGCCTAGAAAGAGAGAATGATTCGTTGTCGAAAAACTCTCTCTCACCTAAGATATTTCTTAAACTGGGAATTATATATATATATATATGATATGATTCCTTCAAATCGAATGCTAGTGAAAATAAGAAGCTTTCCTTTTACTTCCCCGGAACATATACTTTAAGCTTTCCTTCTTGTTTTTCGCATCAAGTTTAAGAGTCCATTTCCAAATCTGAATTAGGTAAGACTTTAAGAAATGTAATCCTTAGTTGACTTCAAGCTTATCTTATTAAGGAGGTAACCTTCTTTCCTTATCTTTGCCCTAGAATGAGTCTCCGGGGGTAAATAAGACCGAATTGGGGTTTTTTGGTAATAAAAAAAAAAATCCTACCTCCGATTCTGAGTTTTCGAGAAAGAGGAAAAGAATACTGATAGAGGAATTTCCTACTTTTCGAGATAAAGAATTTTTTTATGGGGGATCGAGGTAATGAATAAGAAGCATAGTCCTTACTTTACTGAAAGCTTAGTAAGGAAGTAAACTTCGGAAAAGACTCCCAGAGAGAATCTTCCGAATCAGCTAACAGACCTACTATCTGATATATATGCTAGAGCGAAGTATGCTCCTAGGTAAGCTACTGGCTTTGGATCTGCCTCTCGAGCACGAGGGTCGTATTCATCAGGCTATCGATCACGAGCAGAAGACTCTGTTGAATCACACTCACGAGAATCCGGGAATGGATCTGGCTAGGGATATGTATCTCTTGCTACCGCGGGCTATGGATCTTTCTTTACTGGCACTTGGTCTTGAGATTTTTTTGGATATTGGTATGTATCTGAATCAACGTACTCTACTGAAGCAACTGGATCACTTGCCTACATACGTGATTATGCAGCTGGCCCAGGAAGAGGCTATACTGCTGACTCTTCCGCTGAAGCGGCAGAACCAACTGCATAGACTGCATAGTCAACTGAAGCAGCTGGATCAATGGCTTAAACTACTGCTTCTTCAACGCTTCTCCAGCGACTGCCTTAGCAGCAGGGTCAACTCGGTTAGCTCACACTGGATCTCTATCCCGATCTTTAGCTACCATCCTTGACGTTGGTTGATTTGCCGCATCTAGTAGGGATAACTTTGGGGAGAAAAGTGATACTGCAATCCTTTTTGGAGATCGCCCTATCTAGAAAGGGGCTTGAAACTTATGAATCGACTGGATCAGCTGGAACTACACAAGGCTATGGCTATGGAACAGAAATGGATACTTAGCAAGGTGCTGGATCAACCGGCGATACTTCCTATGCCGAGAGCACCAATAGATAGCTATGAGAACAGGTCTAGTTAATGCCCACCGGCGGTAAGCCAGGAGGAGGAATAGACAATAGGGAGGGGGGGTTCATTTGCTCTTATCCTGTCCAGATAAGAGATTTGAAGGTCGATAAGGAGTTGGTAAGCGCATTGACTTGAGTTCTCCTCCACCGGTCTTGATGTTGGAACTCATCCACGGAATGGGGGAATAATAAGATAAGGAAGCAGGTATGGTCCTGTCTTTCCCGTACCTTGGATCCACTCGAAGGCGGAATGCCCTAAGGTAGTAACCAACGGAAGAGTTATCCTTTCTCTTTACTACGCACGAAGCGGAATAGCTACCCCATTTGCTACGCCCTTTGATTTCATTATGAGCAATAGATCAGGTGGGGATTAATTCGTACGGCAAGTAACACACCTATAGTAGCGGACCAGTCTTATCTCGCATCGGACATGTTGAGTTGGACGCTTTCCCAGTAGATGCACCCCACTTAATAGATAAGGTGCTTATCGGTCGCTACCACACAGGCAGTCATCTCACTTGTGCGAGCAAGGTTCAAAACACTATTTCTAATCCGTCCTTCTATCAATCGAGAAAAGAACCAAGCTAAAGCTTGCCTACATCCCTCAATTCAAGGCCTTCTAAAGTCAGTCGAAAGGCTACTTCCTTCCCACATACCTCTTTCCAGGTAGCTTACTAAGCATTCAGTCCTGCTAGCCCGGTATACTACCTATCTTCCAAAGAAGATTCCAACTGAGAATTCGCGATTGAAGTCTTGAGTGCCCTACTAAAGACTTTGGAAGGCGAAGGATAGTGCTCTCAGAGTTCCAGAAACTAGTTAAGCCAGTAAGCTATCGAGTTTGAAAATGCTTCTGTCGACTAGCAAGTTGTCGATCAAACAAACCCGTAGTTTCTTACTCCGCATTCAGAGTCGTCCACTAATTCCACTAGATCGAAGGCGTCAGAGTTCAACGAGGACTAGAGTGCCTTTCGGGCTTCACTGGGTCTTGAAAGCCTCTTTGAGACAAATCCGATTATCCCATAAAAGAAGATTCGCCGACATGTGAAGAAGATTATCCGACATTCAAGCATCTAATAGCATCCGAAGGCCTCGAGCTGGTAGTAACGGGAAGGGATTGTGCACTTGAATCAATAGCAATAGTAGACACGCTCAGATCCGTTGCGCTTGAACGTGGTGAGGAAGGAAGATGCTTTGAATAGAATGCAAACCAGACTGACCAAGCTAAGCTGCTAGTTAGGCTGCAAGGAAGAAAGAATCCCCTAGCTAGCAAAAGCAGAGAGATCAGAAGCAAGGGATGACTCCTCAATTCCTAGTTAGAATGCGCTGTGAGACTTGAATGAAGGAATAGTGAATCCAGTAAGATATAGATGGAAAGAAAGGACACTAGTAGATGGACAGATTATAGGATAGATTTCCTTTAAGATTGAATAGGCTGCTAGAAGGGCTTGTTTGCAGGAATTGAATCAATAGATGCGGGAGGGCAAGGCACATATTTTCTAGCGTATATAAGGCGTATAAAGGTATCCCAAGTTGGAGGAATATCCGCTTATCTTATAGAGGAAATGCCACATCTGACCCAAGGAAAGCAACTTCACTCCTGGGGGATGGAAGTGACATATATAAAGAGCAGGCATCGAATACAAGCTGTTTTCAGGCCAAATGCCACATCAGGAATAGAAGAAGCTGTTCAACTCGAAGCTCTTACTGCTCCCGAATCAGCTGTTACTGCTTGAGAATCCGCTGTGAGGGAATGCTCTCTTGTTCACGAATGCCCTGTTGGAGGAATATATGCTGTTCTTGCCTTGCTAGGCACCCTCCTTAAAGAAGGAACCATCCAAAGAAGGTCATGCCATCCCATCTCGTGAGGGGATCTTGTCTCTTTCCTCTTTCGGGGAGAGGAAAGGACAATTGCTATTTCATCCGGTGCTCTCTTTCTCTTTGCAAGAAGGTTTGATGGAGGAATCCCGGGAATGAGAGATGGGGTACTGGGACTGGAGCTAGTGGTTAACTATTTATATTCATCTTCCTCGCAATTAAGCCTTGACGGGAGTGAGTGCAAAGAGAAAGAGGCGGAGTAGGAATTCGGAATAGACTGTTTGAAAGAACGACGTAACCGCAGCTATCGAATCAGCCTTCCCTGATTCCGATCCTGTTGATGCGCGGCGGCTGGTAGTGAAAGGAACTGACGATCTTGGCTTAGATAGCTTTGCTCCTGGGGAACATCATTTATCGATAGTCAAGGTACCCGAAGTTTCATGAACAGACCATTCTCAACATTCGCCGTAAAGATCCGAGTAGAAGGAAAAAGACAAGTAGGACAAAATTCCCGGTATGAATATGAGTAACTAGCCATCCTTCTTTAAGTTAAGGCCCAAATGCCAGATTTCCGACATTCAAGCATCTAATAGAAATGTACGAGGAGGAAGCGAATGCGCTCTTTTGGGACAGCTTTCAATAGAAGATAGAGCTCTGCCCTTCTGGCTGTCCTAAAGCAAAGGTCATCAACTAGGGCTGCTAGCGCTGTCGCTATTATAGTTGGATCATCGGTCTTAAGTGTAATAATCACCTTGAACGCACTTTCTATAAAAATATAGATATTAATAAAGAATATGAAAGATCATTTTTACATCCTTAAAAACATAAAGTCAAGTAAGAAGCTCGTTCGTTTCAGGTATTCCGCTTTGACGTTACATGTATGGAACTCCTTACCTATGGGAATCTACTCTCCCTAATCTTAATGGTCGAGCTATTGACATCTCTGCCCCTTAAGAGGATAAGCTTTTCTGTCCCTTTCCTTGACACTCCCACTAAGGGAAAGAAAGCCTCAAACAGAACTCCACTACTTCTTTATTCCTGAACCATTAGACGCTGTGGGCTTTCCCCTTTCCCGTTCATGCTCAAACTCCCGTTTTCTTTTCGTTGACCTCCTCGTCTTCCTTAGAGGGCGCTATGCCTGCTGATCCTCTCATCGCATAATGGGGCAAGGCCGACGGGGGAGTAAATGCAGTGAGGGCCCCTTCTTTGTTTGAAGTTCCGTTCCTTCTTTCATTTGAAGCTATCTCCTTCTCTGTGCTCTGTGAGGAAGTGAATCAGAATCCGCAGCTATTGAAGACGGTCTTCTGGGCTTCGCTTTCTGGCATATTCCGCAGCTATTGAAGACGGTCTTCTGGGCTTCGCTTTCCCGGGATGGGATCTCTCCCTTGCTTACTTCCGGGGGAGCTCTCCTTACTTTTTTTCTGATGCTACATAAGTGCTCTGGGGTAAGGGTTGAAATTCGCCGACATTTTCCTTGCGGCTGGTAGAATAGGCTTCAGATAGAGGAAAAATTTACTATTAGACGAAATCCTTACTTTGGAGGATAAAGACTGATCTGCATTTGAGGATTCTGCTTGCTGGATTAGTACAAATTGAGCTATCTGACTCAATGAAATAGATCCCTTGCCGGTCGGATTCAACAACTAGCAAGCCTTGCTGGGATAGAAAGCGAACCTACTAACAAAGAAGGAGCTATTAGAGGACTGCTCACTAACTCCTTTCCTTTTCTCTAGCGTTGAACGGGTTCTGGGCTTTGCTCAGAGGAGTTCTCAACCTAAGAATCATTCCTATTTGGGAAAGAAAGAAATCGAAGAAATCTAGGATAAAATGCCTGCGCTGGAAGAGATTGAGGGGTTCATGTCTCTCAGGAAGGTGCAAGTCAGGCAATTCCCCTAGCGATCATGAGCTGGCAATGAGAAGCTGACGATCAGAAGTTGCTGGTGCAGCCAATGAGTCAGTCAACGGAGCTAATGTTCAAAGGTTGCAAGGAAAGCCCTGTCCCCAATGGTTAGGAAAGCTGGTAGAGCTCACGATCAAGGATTTGCCGGCGAAGCCATGTCAGGAGCTTTTAATGGAGCCATCATGCCCCAACTACGAAAGCATGCCTTCCTATGGAATCATATAAATTTTAAAAGAGATTCTGGAAAGCCAAGACATGCACGCGGGTGGGAGGAACCGAACTTATTGATATCGAACCCGGCTTGGGTGCCCGATCTCGAATACCATTTTATTTTGTTTCAGAATCTATGCTGATAGGGGCTGGGATGACCGTGAATACCATGATCGATTGGATTTATTGAGCTTGTTATCCAAGACAGTCTGACTTCGGTGAAATAGATCTTCCTATGCAGGGCGACTAAGCAGACACAGAAAGTAGTGACTAAACATACATGGCAAGTGCAAGCCCCAAGAAAGAAGATGTTTTCGGTTCGAAGGTCATTCCAAGCAATGCGGTCGATGGCCCTTATGTTATTGGAAGAACTCAACTACCAAAGCTAGGCCTGACACAATCTCATGTCAAAGAGTTATTGACACCGCGGTGTAATGACTGGGGGAATCTATTCCTTTTCCTTTAGGTGAGTAGTACTGCAAAAATAGGAAATTGATCATCAGTGAGAATTAGGCGTTAAGAAAAGAAGCGTCTCCTGTCTCAATGGGATTTCTTCCTTTCTCTTTTGCTCCGTAGGTTTTTACCACTTCTTCGGATTGGTCGCTTATCGCCCTACCGTTGATCAATGGATCGCCCCTTTCTTTGGTAGATACGGGTTTTCTCACCGACTCGGGGATTAGGCGTAGGCGTAAGAAAGCATTTCCTGGATCGCCTTAGTCCGCCTCTTCTCGTGAGTAGGTTTCGTGTCCAATTTAGCTTAGGGTTAGCTTTCATCATTTACTTCTGTCTCACTGGGTTTACCTCTCTCGGTTGAGTAGGTTTATCTCTCAGCTCAATCAGAGAAAGACGGCCACATCGTCTCAAGCTTCAGACGCAGCTGAGGATAAAGCCTCGTCTGGTGATGGTGATCTACGACCACCCTCGGTTCAGGCAGTGGGACCGTCCTTTCAAGTCTCAGTGGCAAGACCCGGCTAATCAGCCTCGGTTGAAGCAGCTGCCCTTCCATCAGCAGAATCAGCTCCTGTCTCAGTTGAAGAAAGAAAGATGTCAGTTCTTTCAGTCGCATTCGCTTTCAGCCTCCTTTGGCTTTTTAAACTATCGCATAGATTCCCGGCGGAGGGCGCGTACACGGATCTTTTATTTAGTAAAAGTCCTGTCCGTGGCGACCTCGACGTCGTCTTAAACCGACTGCATGGGCGGTCAGAAGTCAATAAAATAAAATACGAGATAGCACGAGAACAGCTTTTCCTTCTCTCTCGATTCAGTCTTAGATGGTTAGGTTCCGCTTGCTTCATCAGATCAGTAGGTAAGGGACATTATTGAAGACTGCCCCAATCCTGAAAGAGATGATCTCGCATACTGACCAAGAAAAAGGGAAGGATAGATATCTAACCCGCCAAGAAAGAGAAGCGGCACATCTATCTTAGCCAACCTTTGATCTCGCATTTCGCTAACCTTTCTTTTTAGGCCTGTCCCTTTCCTATCATGAGAGGGAATCTGGCATCGGAAGGAGATATGATATCTTAGCTGGGAAAGGAAAGGATAGAAGTTTTATTGCCTAGCTTAGAAAGGGAATCAGATGACAAGAAGAGGAATCAGAATAAGAAGAAGGTACGTACTCAACGTTCTAATAAAGCACTTTTAGTAAGTGACTCGACCGAACTTTTGTCTCAAATTGAGCATATTTCCTTTCTTATCAGATAGGAGGCAAGGAGACTCGGTGCGGACCCTTGCAAAGGAAGCATCTCATCCCGTCTTAGGACCTTGTGATGAGCTCACAGCTTTCTTGCCCTTGTCCTTAAGTAGTGGTCGCTTCGCAGGTGCTTTACCCTTGCCCTTCGCCGGCTTCTGGGTCTTGGCTTTTAGCATAATATCTTAACACAGCGCTTTCATTGCGCATGGCTGCTCTCTTCCGGACAACCTCGCTCCTTCTTTCGAAAGAAGCACTACCTACATGCCTTGAAGGTCCGAACCGGATAGATAATTCCTCTCTTTTCTTTCGTATACGAGCTGTGAGTAGCTCTCTCTTCCTTTCCTTAGCCGGAGCAGTGAGCGTCCCTAGTCTTCCGAGGGGGTGGAAGAATGATGCTGCTTGTTAGAGATCCCAAAAAGGAGTAGCGAAGCGCTCTTCCGGTGAGTTGCCTTTGACTAGTGTTTTTAAAAGGTAGCTTATCATCGTTAGCTCTTGATCAGGCTCATTGGAGCCTCCAGCTCGATTCTGCCCCCTTCCGATCCATCCGCCCAGCAACGAAACTACTTGAACTTGACGAAAGAAAGTCAACCTATTCCCGTCAGTCGCGCTACCTCTTTTTCCAAGAATTCATGCACTTCCCTTCTCCTTATTTACTTCTTTATACATTTCATACCTTAGCCCTTTTTTTCAGATCTTGAAAAGAGGTCCCGGGCCTCTTTGATCTCCTCCCTAAGGGGAAGACGGCCACGAGTAGGATGGAAAGCATCTTACCCCATTCCATAACATCTTCGAGGATTGACAGAACTTCTTCAGTCGATCGATCAGAAAGACAAAAAGGGAGCCGAGCCGAAGTTCCAGTGCCATTTGAGTGAAGGAATTAGGACATTCAATGAATATAGTCGGTAAGGACCGGGGAGGGACATACGTTCTCCAAAACGTGTATGTTACGCACGGGTTCATTTTCTCTGGTTTTCTGGATAGGAATTGAAGGTCACATGAAAGAAGCTTCTGCGATTTAATCAATTGAGAAGCGATAAACCGGTGGTACCAAAGAGAGTCTCGAATCCGGGAAAAAGCCCTAGAAATCTTTCTGTTTTCGGGCAGAATCCACTTCAAGTTCTGCCTTTTCGCCTTCAGTAAACGCCTCGGATGAAACTAGAAATTCGTATGAAATTGAGCCCCATTTCTTGTCATAAATGAAGAGATTTAGCGCTTTTCTTCAATCCACTAGTTAAGGATTGGGGGTCTTTCAAGCAAGCGCTACCGTCCACTTGACAATGATCTTATGAGTGAGTTCTCCAAAACCTGTCTGTGAAGCACAAACCATTCTCTTCTTTTTTTCAGTCAAACTGGCCGAGGTCGAAGCTTCTCTTCCCGTCCAGAGGAAATTTTGTTCGAATTGAAGTAGAAAACCTGACGGTGATAGAAAGGTATGGTTCTTCAATAATTGGTATTGAGACAGGTTTCAAAGCAGAGCCCTGCAGAGTAATTCTTTCTCGTAGGAATTGAGACTGCGATTGTAGTTGTTGAAAGACCTATTGAGCCAATCGGAAACCATATTCCTTACGGATAGTCAAAATGACCAGCCAATTCTAATATCTTCTAGAAACATAGCATTCCTAGTCGAAAGGGTGGTAACCGATCTATGTGACCAAGCTGAGTGAGAAAGAGCTTTCCCAACTTTAGCAAGAGAAAGAGAAGGGGGATCTACTAGCGGGAGGAGAGACTGAGTCTGCGACTCAGGAGAAAAAAATCATTGGAACTACAAGCTACTAAGGAACCTTGAGATCCAAGATCCAACAGATGTAGGAAGATCCAGAAGCTCCGGCGTCGGAACTGAAAAAGAAACTCGGAAGGGCACCTCAATACATATATTGATAAAGGCAAAAAGGGCAAGACAGAGTCTGAATAAAGCCTCAGACCAAGGCAGAAATAGGGCATTAGAGGCCACGGGATTAGGCCGATCCCGTATGGTAGGGCCTTCCTTCAGACATGGCCCAGACCCCTTTCAGGAGAAGAGGAAAGACACCGTCAAGACTAGGCTTAAACTTGCACTTTAAACTTGAACAGGTTTTAAGCCCTTACCGGTAAGCGGGTTTAGCATGAAGGTCTTTTCTAATTAAATTCTTCCTAGAAGACGCTTCTCGGAGTGCGGACAGGTGACTCAGCAGTGGTTGCCTGGAGAAGGGATTTGTACTGTTTAACCGTTCCGTGATAGATGAGTACTTTTCCCTTCTCGGAGATTGGGATGAGTACTTTTCCCTTTAGTTCGTCCTTCGGAATGAGATGAGGGATATAAGACAAGTCTTCTATTGACGTAAGCTGATATGCTCTAAAAGTAGACATTCAGCCTTATCTACGGAAACCACAAAATCTCATTAAAAGAGTAAGGGAAAAGTAGACTTCACTAAAAGGGAAAAAGAGAAGGTCAAAAGTGCTTAACAGCCGATATGCGAATGAAAAAGCTTAACAGCCTATATGCTCTAGTAGTAGTTAGAGCTTAACAACCGATATGCGACTAAGAATCTTAACAAGCGATATGCGACACAACCGATCTGTCCATCTTAAGATTAAGAAGGTCAACCGAAGCAGACCCAACCATGAACTGGGAGTCGACAAGAGGAAGAACTGCTTATCCCGAGGCTCACTCCACTACCTTTCGTTACTGAGCTACCGTCCTTCGTCCGCCTTCACTCACAGAAGAACTTGCCTAGCTCTACTTTCTTTTAATTGAAGGGTTTATAGCATCCCCGCCCCAATGGGCGAAGGTGAGGGGATTGGTTTATAAAAAGTATACTCTTAAGTAAGAAGTAGCGCCAAAGATTAGACTGACCCACACATTCCGGACTCGCTTCTTTGTATGAGTACTTGGTTCTTGTAAATCCGTTCATCGGCATCGGCTGCTGATAGGTCAAACCATTAGGGCGGTTGTAAAGTCTAAGTCCAATCCGTCTATCTCCGTATCTACGGTTTCGTCACTCCTGCTTAATTAAAAAGAATTGCTGTAGCACGAACGGCTTTGAGCTGCTCTTCGTCCTTCCATCCTTGATGGTGTGCTTGTTCTTGGTCTTACAGTAAAGGCCCTTTCTCTGCGGCTTTGAACCGATTTTCGGGAGTTATAACGCTCGTAGCGTAGGACAACCCAGGACGCTTGGAATAGACATATTCTTTATTGGCTTTCAACGCCCATATCGCATATTCAGGTATCGCATCCCATAGCAGGATTAGAACGATATCTTCCCTTATAGGGGGAAGACATAGACATATGAGGGAAGCTCTTTGAGCTTTACTTATTCCACAACACCAAGGCGGCACAGCTTAACTCGCTTACAGGACTACAGTAGAAACATTGCTGTTATTCTTTTTCTTGGATTGTGAGTGTTCTATTCGGGAAGAGTATGAAACAACACAGAGAGACTAGGGGTCATGGATTATGTCCTATGATAACCAAGGTAAATATGAGTGAAAACGTAGTCTATTCTTTACTGAGGCTATCACACAGGTAAGCAGGTGCATAAGATAGAAGTGTAATTCTTTTCTATCTTAGCAGAGTAAGCATTCCCTCTATCACTATCAGTTGATCCCAGGAGCTGCAAGAGCAAGTCCATGATGTTGATCCCGCCTCAAGGCCCATCTCTGACTTAATAGCCTACCCATATCGGAGGCTACCCAGCTACTTATTAAATTAAAAGAACGAAGCTTTTAATGTATGCTAACAACTTTGCTGCCATTTCATCCGATACAGTTAGCTCGAAAGCGAATTCAGTAACCCGACTACGTACCTATCGAACCTAGAAAGATGGACTTACCAGGGAATCCTAATAAAGGGGGAAAAGTATGCCATTACTCTCAGCTGTTCACTCTTGATCATCTTGTCTTGAAAGACCTAATAAGACCTCTTGATCAACCGGGGGGAAGGCACGAACGGGAGAAGAATAAAAGGAAGACGGGGCTCAGGGCAAATGAGTTTGAGTTAGGAGTTCCATAAGCCAACTTATCCCCGGGTCACGAAGATCTAAGTAAGGAAGGAGTTCTAGTGACTAGTTTGAAGTGGCCAATGCTCTTTCTTCCTATCTGGGAATCATAGCCTAGTCTGACTCATCGAAGATGCACAGAATCGTCTTTTTTTTTTACTTTTCACTCTTAGCTGTGAAGAAGAAAGCAAGTAGTAGCTTCCAAGAGCTAGGAAGCGGAGACTGGCCCAATTTCCTTCAAAGAAAGCAAGGACTGAACTTCTGCCTGCTCTAAAGGAAGTCAATCTATTGAATTGATTGATCCGCTGGGAGAGAAAGGATTCGGCATTCGTTCTTAGGTCTTCAGTTGCTTACTCTTATCCATACGAAAAAGAAAGGTAGCTCCTGACTTTGTTTGGTCTTCTGGCTCAGTTCCCCTCGGGTGGGAATACGCTCTTCATCTGATCTTGCTAGGCGAATAATCGATTCAAGCGGATGACTCCCACCTTCGCTTCGTAATGTAGTTCCTATCCTTTCTATGATTTTTTACTTCTCGAGCGGAGGAAGGGGAGAGTTACGAATGTTTGGGCTTTGGAAGAGGATCCGCATCTGACCTTTCAAGATGCAGCTTGGAGGAGTCTTCGGGGCTTCTATTCAAAGGGGAATGAATCAGAACGGGGGATAAATTCATCTGGTCACCGGGATAGGATATGGTCTGTGTGCCGCGAGTGCTCCGTCTTTCTTTACTTTATTCTTTCAAAAGGAATTGAGAGTCTGAAGGCTCAAGGCGATCGGACAGCGAGGAATGGAAGGAAAAAATCCGGGGAAAATGAAAAAAGGTTCCATTGAAATAGACGTCGTAGAGCTCCAATCTCTTTTAAACTAATTTTACCGAGAAAACGAAACTGGCACCCAAGTGACTTTATTAAGGAAAAGGGGGGTTAAAGCCATAACGACGGAGTTGGATGCGCGGGAATTGAATGTCTATCGCTCGTACCCAAGGTTCAATTTACTCGGGCAGTGGAAACAGTCTCTCCTTCTTATTGAGAGCATTGGTCTCGGAAGGCCCTCGATGGGAAAGTTCACTCTTTCTGCCGGGGAAAGAAGTCGAATTTCGGAAGGGGTGCTATAGTTGTTCTCCTTCTCTTCTTGCCATCTAGATAATACATGTGTATTAGATATGAGATTCTCAAGCTCTATGCTTCTTCCATACTATGCATGCCCCCTCCTCCTTTGCTTCAGAAGAGACACGAGCGGGAAGAAGTCAGTGCTTTTCCTGTAAACGACTCAGCACTTTGAAAGCCCTCTTTCATCTGCTAAGATAGTGGTTCTATTTGCTTTGATTCAATTCAAGAGCCCAAGGAAAAGACGGATATGAAAGGCTCTTCTTCATATTCGTATGCCTGGGATGTGTTTCCCTTTGGGGTTGGTAGGTAGGTTAGGAGCTGTTCAATAACCCTATCTTCTCAATAGAGTCTTCTTCTAAGATCCAGAGTGGCTCGTTAAGACTTCGTGCCCCTGGAAAATGAAGTCTAACAGAAGGACCTGCTTCGAGTGCCCCTTCCTTGCTAGCTGCTTTCTCTGTTCGAAGCTCAGCTGGAACGACGGCTTGAATCTTTTTTTCCTAGTGGAATGATTAGTCAGGGCAAAAGATGAAGAAGAGTCAGGTTCGTTATTTTATTCCAGGGACTACGTGCTCTATTGTCTCTATTGGGTACTTTTTTTTCTTTCGTGCCTGACACCCTGTCTTTTCCTCCCTCACTTCCCACTGCTCTTTCTTTCTTGTTGACAGTGACATCAGAGTTCGTGACAGGGGAAAGAATGGAAAGGTGGTAGCTACTTCTTCCCTTTTTGGTCGGTCTGGTGTCATTGACTTCCTTTCTCTTCACATCCTCCACTCCATTTTAATATCTACTCTGTTTTGGCTACAGACTGTTCGCGCTAAGACAGTTAGTATGCCCGGGCTAGTGTAACTGATCTCGCTACTCAATCCATATCGTCAGTTATATGGTTGCTTCATCCAAGAGAGAGGGGGAAGAAGGGGAGAAATCATCAATGAGAGCTGGCTAGCGCCTGGAATAGTAGGTGGCTAGGATATAGCTTCTTCCTTACCCTCATCGACTGGGGGACCTAATGCTGGTAGTTGGCTGATGATGGCTTGATGTCATATGTGTGCCAAGTTCAGAAGGTTAGGTTATACCGACTATAAGAAAGGTCAACTCCCTAAATGAGTGGAATCGGTCATTGAATTGAATGTGTTAAGCCTATCTTTATGGCTCTCATCTCCTTTTCTCTCAGATCGAGTGGTGGAACTTCCAGTCATAGTTGTCCCTGTTGGCCTAGCCTAGAAGTTCCTTTGTCTTGCAACTCAGCTCTTCGAACCTTAGACAAACAGCTTTGATAAGGGCACTTCAAGTCGATTTATTCTAACTCAAGTCCCTCTTTCTAAGTAGGGACTCTGTTTCTTATCTAGCTGGCCGGCTGTTTCCGCGAGTGGAAGAAGTTGTAGACGGAGTGCGAGCAAGCAAATATAGATAGATAGAAAGGGAAGGAAAGATTTGTTTGATCAATCGCCTGAACCTGCCTTTCTTTCTTTGCCCCCAGGAATCGAAGTTCCAAAAGCAGACGAAATCACTATGGAACCGGACCTCCTCGCTGCCGCTCAATTCATTACCATGAAGAGGCAAATTCGCTTTTTTAGTAGGGGTGGGTTGAAAAGGTGAAGAAGGAAGAAGTGATGGGCCTGATCTTCCAATATCGATATCTGATCCATAAGCTAGCTCTTGGTTAAGAAAACCCTGAAGATGCAGGCCGGGGTGCAGTAAACGAACTTATATTATCTTTCCTCCCCTCTATAGTTCTCCCCTTACCCTTATAACAAGTACTGGGCGCATCACGCTATCTCCAACTGACGGCTTTATGGCTAGGCCCCTTGCTCACTGCCTTCTTGGCTTAGGAGTGCAAATAGGAGTTAAGCTTTAATCAATTCCATAAAGCAGCAGCAGCATTCTCTTTAGCATCCTAGCAAGGAGCTTACCTTCTTGCCCTGGAACTAGTCTAGGAAAGTTACATATTCTAAGAGTCGAATCCCTTGTTTGGCTGTTAGCAAGTCAATTCCTTTACCTAGCGGGAGGGCCGTTTTGCCAAGAGTGGCATTTCGTCTCGGTAGCGAGCCTGTTGTCGGCCTGGATAGGGAAAATTTCCACTACCGTAACTGCTTGACTGCATTACCGGTGAAGAGACGAAAGATGTTCCCCACCGAACCCTATATTTTCAGAAGCTCTCCTTGCTACTTCTTCATTTGAATGACTCCTTTCCATACCAGATGGAGATTAAGTTTCACAGTGCAACTCCAAGACAAGACTGAGCTACATTGCCAATCCTTTGAGTCGCTTCGAACCTTGCCTGTTCCGAATCCATCCTTTCCTGCTTGACTGCATTACTTTCTTACATTCTGACTTTCCTCCTCGAATGTGATCCCAACTGCTCGTAGTCATAGTCAAAGCTCGGGCTGAGGCTTCTTCACCCGGCCGGGCTTCAAAGTTAGAGTCGGAACTATTGAATTGAACCTCTTCCACTCGGGAAAGCTGCAGTCCTTCCTTACCTTTCATGGGATGAGACTGCCCCACTCTCTTGATTGCTGTCTGGCTTTGTTGGTTGCTTTCTTCTAGCTGGAAAGAGTGCTGGAAGAGCCCTCCCCGTCTGAAGAGAAGAGATCCCTACTCTCGCTTTGTTAATTGGCCTTTTGTGCCTGTTATGATCTCTCTTCGTCTTTGACTTCGTCCGTCCTATTCATATATCAAGATCAGGGGATCAAGAATCCAGTACTAATGTTCAATCCTTTTCTCTTTCCGTGTGTGCCAGCTTTCTTGAAGGGCTAAGGGAGATCCTTCGAATCAACCTTCCTTCTGTTTTTCATTGTCTTTTTCTCTGCCTCTGGTTGAGTGGCATGGCATTCTTCTCCTGGAATGGAACAAAAGAAAGGCTTTCCCTCCCCCAAGATGATGGCCCGTCTAGTCACTGATCTTTCCCAAAGTAAAGTTCCTTTCTCTTAATAATGGTTCGAACTAAGACATAGATGATGGCCGGGCTGGGAACTCTTTCTTCTCGCTCCTCACTGAGCGAATGTGCTACCTATCAATCTCCTTTGATCCCTGACCTAAACTCTTTGGTAGGCTACTCTTCTACCATTAAATGCTATAAGTTTGGTTTTTTAGCTTGCGTTTATCCTTTCGTTCACTCGGCCTTCAAAGAAAGATGGATGGGGAAATGGCATAGTAGGTGAGACCCCATACCTGAGAGAATGTGGGACCTAATCCCGTTTGTCCTTGGCTGGCCCTCTCCTCCCTTTTTCCCCGCATTCCATTAAAGAATGGGAGGACGCTTCTAGCTGTTTTGGCTAAGAAAGGTCTATTGTTCTTACTTCGGCTTCTTCCCCGCGGGTCTACTTCAGGCTCCTGTCCTAGCCTATTAGTGACTCTTCCGGCTACTCAAGAAAGATGGTATCTAAGATAGTGGCTCGTGTATCTGTTCCAAAGTCCATTAGGGGAGGCCATGTCTTTTGATAAAAGAATATCAGGTTCTCACTCCATAATGGGATAAGGTTTCATTCCACTAGTCCAATGCCTGGCCTTTTGCTTTGCTTTGGCAGCTGCTATTCTTCCTTTCATCGAGTGGCCTAACGGCTCCTTTCCCTAATCTCATGTTATCCCTTTCCACTCCTGCTGCATTCCTGACTGCTTCCCTGTTGTGGCTGCGTGTCCTAATCGAAAAGAAATCATCTCGGGACTCGGAATTGGATCTTGTTTATATTATCTTGTCTGCTTCATTGCCAGAAACTTCCAAGGCTAGCCACTTCCTTTAGTCGGAGTGGGACCTCGTTTTCTAACTCATCTCATAGGGTCCGTTTCCTTGGCTGACACCGACACCGGCCGATAGAAACTGAGATATAGTAGGGAGGGCTGGCCATTCGGTCCCTAATCTCTCTATGTTTGAGTGGCCTATAGGAGAGAGGTTCACCCGGTTATACCACTGTAGGGCCCAATCATCTTATTAAAAGAAAATAATAAATTTTACCTTAAGCTGACAATACAATGATTGATTTGTTTCTTTCAGAACCTCGACTTCTTTTTTGACTTCAACTTCAATCGGATCGGACCGGTCTTCAAAGAAAGATCAGATCTTCCAATCGCTTATGTCAGAGCTGGTTCCTCTGTCAGAGGGTTAGCTCATTCACCTATTGGGACAGTAGCTTCACTCCTGGAAAACAATAAATGCTGTTTTGTTTACAAGAAAGATATGACAATCTCCAATGTGATACCTAATCCTAACCCAGTCGGCGTAGGCGAGTCAATCGATAAGGCTTTTCTCCCAGTCCTGCTAGCCAAAGCTAGTAGTCAGATGAGTATGCCCGGTATGTCTTTCCAAAAGGACAGCTGTAGTCTTGAAGTAAAGTTGGTTCATGGATACACTCTCTACTCCGATCTCTCCTCAAGAGAGAGGATCAGTTATGCTTGGTTGAAGGCTTGATGGCTGAAGGAAAGACTTCCTTTCTTGCCCAACATCTCCTCTCCGCTTTGGTTGAGCTGCTCCGCTTCATTGCCTTCAAAAGGCCTTTAAAGGAAGAGTATGCCCTGCCTTTCCTTTCCCATTTGGTACGCGAAGGCGTCTTTCTATTCCATTAAATGCAAGAATCTCTCTGACAGGGGCAACGGCTGGGAAAGAAAAATCCCTTATCTTTTGTTCTCCCAAAGAAATCCATTGCGGAAGCGGAAGGTCGGCTTGGCGTTGCGTAAATCAGATATCTTGTCCCAGGCTACTCTCTTCCCTTCTTCGTAGGGTACGCTCCGTTCCCAAGGAGATCAGGTGAGCCCGAAGACCGAATCAATGTGGCTTCCACTTTTCTTTGAATTGGATTTGTCTCGTTCTCATTGGATCACTAATATACTGGGCTTCCCCCCTTTCTCCACTTTGCTATCGAATCCGATTTCCTTTCTTTCCCAAAGGACAGTTGAAGTAGGTAAGGTCATGTATTAGATTCTCCGGGGAGAATGAAAGCTAGTATAAAGAGTTTTACCTTAGCCCTTAAACTCAGCTCTGATAACCTGAGCTTTGCAACTAAGGTTTTCGCCCCGTCTTTGTGATTGAGGGCATTCCCCTTTTCTTGCTGAAGACTTTGCGTACTAAGATGCAAGCTCGATTGGAATTAGGCTTTCACCCTCTAGGTTACCTTAACTGAACCCAATCCCATCCTTCTCGTTCGATCCGTGCTTTTAACGAATTACCACTTATTCTGTGGTTTCGATTCAAAATAAGTGGTTGAGATCCTCTAGCCTTCTACCCCTTACTCTGGAGCAGGAGCAGCGGATTCGCCTACTTCAAAGTCTAAAGTCAATAATCCGGATTTCCTTCAAGCAAGGCTGACTTCATTAGCTATAGGTAGACTGAACACAAATCCAATCGTACAAGCAAGTAGATCAACATCAACGTTGAATAGTTGAATTCCATCTAGGGTTTACTGCAAACTTATTATATCTACCGGGGCAACAACCTCTTCCTTGAAGACCCTGTATTGCTTGTCTTTCTTCTCCTAGTTACTTCTTGGATTCGCCGCAAACAGATGACTAAAAGCGCTTACTAAGCACAGTCCCGGAAATTCCAATGCAATTAGCAGCGAATCTTGCACTTGAGGAGCAGATCTCTATCTGTAAGAGCGGATTAGGCGCATGCCATGGATTAGCCCTTCTTTACTACATACATATTATCAGTACCTGCGATTTTCTCTAAAATAAGTGATTGAGACTGCCCTTTCAAGCACTTCCAAAGGGGAAATTGCTTTGACTTGGTTCACAGCTCATTTGAACAAAGATAAAATTCCCTCTTAGCGCTTACGGCAGGAGATGAGATGAGGCTTAGAATCCAGATCTGATTCCATATCTGATCTTTCCCAAACCAAACCCGAATGCTTACTTCGAAAGTGCTCTTAATCACTTCTTTCTTGGCCTTCTCTCTCTCTCCAATCCAATAATGATTGAACAATCCAATAGCAAGAGAAGGTAGAGGAAGAAAAACCTTATGCCAAAGCTTCATGCTTACTTAAATACTCTTTTCCGAATCATGCCTTACCCTACTTCCTTCATGCCTGATCTGAATGCCATTGATTACCTCCTTCATGCCCTCAGTCTGCTTTGCTCTATCTAAGGCTAGGGCTAGGCACTTAATCTCCCAAACAGCCTTTTCTTCTTCATGTGCACATTTGAAAACAACCTATTGGCTTCAGAGTTTTCCTTCCTAGCTGCCCAGATCTGATGCACGTCGAAAAGAAGCCCTTTATACGCAAAAAAGCTCTTCGGATTCACTTGCGGCTGGGCTACACTTCCTTGCCTTAGGTCAATCAGGTCCTTCCCTTCCCTTACTAATGCAAATGTGGGATCAGTTACTTCCGAACAGTCTATTGACTCCCGAACAGCTCCATCTGTCCATGAATCCCCTTCCGCTTCCCTTTGTGGCCTATCCCAGACAGCTATGGAAGCCATAAAGGCTCCCTTATTACCATTCTTTAGTAGCCCCAGATGAGTTCGACACCCGAAGGAGACAGAGAAAGCCCTTCCAGAGATTCATGTGAAACCTGTTCTGTTCTTGCAAACAGCCTACTCGTGCAAAGAGAAAATTTCCCATCCTCTGCACGAGATTCGACAGTTACTCTAGAAATAGTAAATGCCGAGCTTCCTAGCATTGCCATCTTATTATATGATGCATTAAACCTCCTCTTGGACATTGGTGATAGCGGAGACCCCTGCTAACTCTTGTTTTCCTGCCCAAGCCTTCTCGAGCCCTTTTTGATTTGAGTCAGATAATGCCCCAGGCCTTCGATGAGCCTTCCCCATGGTTTAAAGAGCTTGCCTTAGCGCCTTTCCCTTTTCGGCCTAACGAGTTTCTTCCTGCTCACTTTCGAGTTGCCATAGCCTAATACCCGGCATTCGTAGATCAAGAAGTTCCTTCCCTTACTAATGGGCAATCAGTCCAAGGGGCAATATTCGGTCAATCAGGTTCAGGTTAATCCCGAACAGCCTTTGCTGCTCTCCTTGCTTTAACCTTTCACTGAGGTTAGCTCTCTGGTAAGCGCTTAGTCGGCGTAAGGAGTCTTTTCTATACTATTCTTTTTAACAGTTCAGTTAGACTATTCTTTGGCATTCCCTCCCTACAGAGCTAGAAAGGAAGGAAGTCTTCTACCGCTCCTGCCTACCCCCTACAGCTTCCCTCCTCCTTCTTCGACTGCTTTTCAGCAACTTCTTTCATTGATCCGGATATAGGAAATTTGTATCACCATACACTCATCTCATACCAGAGACTTAATCTAGGGCTAATTTCCAATCTTTATTATTATTGCACAAGCCATTCTTACTACACATTCAATGAAGAAATTGAATGAATTGGAGTAACCTGATCTGAGATTACCTGCTACTCCTGTTAACTCTTCTTTCCCAGAACGCGAAATGCTTACTTCCTCTCATGCCTAAGAGTAAGAAATCCTTATTAAACAAAGCACGGCAATACGGCAATGCGCAATCGCTAAACAAGCCACTAAAGCTACCCACTAATCTCAGTCTATTGGGCCTATTCCTACTCCTACTGCTAAAGCTACTGCTATTGATACGTGCAAAATATAGGTGCTTCCCACTCCTAGTCCTACTCTTCCTCTGCTTTCAGTGAAGTTGCTATTTAGGAAGATATGGGATTAGTTTTAAAATGCAATTCATATCATCTCTCGATTCAAAATGGATAGAGTAAGATTCTGGATCTTATTATACGATGGCACTCGCAAAGGCAAAGCCCTTCTTCTTGCAAGAGACCATTCCCTCACAGCTGAGTCAAGGAAACCAGAGTCAATAGCTTCATTTAGGCATGAAAAGCGATCTTTATCTTTCTCCGTAACTATAAATTTCATAAGAGAAGAAAGATCGTAGCGTAGAAAAGAAAGAACGTTTTGATTCGAGGCGGATCCCTTTTTTGTTTGTCTTTACGGGTTGAGTAAACAAAACAAATAAAAAAGCTTTCTCGTTATTTTTAACACACTCTAATGACAAAGCGTCCGTTCACGTCAAGAATAGAGGTTTTTGATGTAGTTGCTATTTGTTTTGTTTTTTGTTAGTAGAGATTGGGTTGGTGTTCAGTGTACCGGTCCAATAGAATAGAAAGGAACGAGGGGAAGAAGCGGGGTAGAGGAATTGGTCGACTCATCAGACTCATGATCTGGAGAATGCAGGTTCGAATCCTGTCCCCGCCTAATTTTCGAGAAAGGGTCCCCCCCCCCCAACCGCCCATCTGGACTAGCTGCGCTGTCAAAAGCAAAGCCATAGCAGGATAGGGCAATAATAACAAATGTACCATGATGAGATTGAATCAACTTATCGTATTTTTTCCCCTGCTCGGTAGTGGAGTAGCAGGTTTTTTCGGACGTTTTCTAGGATCAGAAGGAATTGCTATAATTACCGAAGGTAAAAATCTCGTGCTTTGTGCAATAGTGATTTTAGGCTGGATCTTTATATTTCGTCTTTTTTGTATTCGTTTGAATAAAAAGTATCGCTTTCTACTTTTCTTTTTTTATATGTTGTTATATTTATATATATATATATTTTGCTATCTTCTACGCATCTACCTTGTTTCTTGGTTAGGTCTCTGCCTTAGTGGGATTCTTTCCACTTTTTTCATTTTGAATGTGTCGGATGGGGAAATCATTCCCTATTCCAGCCCAGCAAACTCCTCATCGGAAGATTCATTCGGGCTCCAGGTCCTGTCGGAGCCTTGGCCCGTTACTCACAATATAGCCTTAGAGTCCTCCATGAGAAATAGGATATTGACAATGGAAAATACGAATTGAATTTTTCTCCTTGATAAGGATAGGGGGGTATATTGGGCAGAAGTGCAAAATTCACTCGACAATTGTTCCTCTCAAAAGGAATATAACCAATTGATCGAATTAGAAAATAGGGATCTCCAGATCCGGGAGCTGAAACATGAATGTTATTCCCTTTTTCAACAAATGCTTACTGAGCATCCTGCCTTGGCCGAAAATGCCCCCAAAGAAGCCTTTATCGACTTTTTGGATGAGAAACGCGATGAACTTGACCAACAAGGCGGAAATATATTAGTGAAGGACCAGAGAGAACTCGAATTTTTGAATGTACTTTCACACGATCTACGAACACATGGCCCAAACTCCGCCTATATAAAAACAATACTTGGCGGTTGATAATTTTTATGTCTGTTGAAGTCGTGTACCAATGGTTTACTTCTTTTGTATTATAGACGGGGGCCACCATGTAGAGATCTCTGTCGTATTCCGACGAAATGCTATTTCTTCTAGGAGGACGACAGACCCATCACGATCGACTAAAAGGAAAGTCGCCCGGAGATATTGGTTCAAATCCGATTCGTGAGATGGCAGTGATCTATAGTGTAGAGTGAGTCCCTCCCACCTCTTTTCTCTTATGACTTATCTTATGATAGGGATAGTGTTCTTAGTGGAAATATGCTACTTGCTAATAGCTATAAAATAAAGTATGCTTCCCGGGTAAGCAAAAATGCCTACAGGGGCTTACGACTGCATGGGCTTAGCTTAAGACTGGCACTTATAAGATTGCTGGGAACTGGACTAGAGCTATAAGGTAGCTTTTTCCTGGCTGAATTGCTCGTATAGAAAGTATTCTATTCTATAGCTCGCATGGAAGAGAGCTGGCAGGAGCTTACTAAAGCGATTAGAAAATAGGCTGACTTCCGGGATGAAATAGAATTCGATCGATAGCGATTGGGAGAGGGCTTCTTACAAAGCAAAAGGGGCATTTTTTTACTCTACTGACTTTGAGAGGGCTGAAATCACTTGTGAAAGTGGAGGGATTTACTGGTTTCACACAAAAGCCAGGAATGAGATAACTCGATCTATTGGGGGAGTAGTTTCCTTTAGGCCGATTTTGATCCCCCTTCAACGTATACATAAAATTTTAAAGCCCTGGTGGGGGGTGCTGTGAGCAATTCAGTCTTGAAGTGACTTGCTGGGAATGAATTCGATTACTTGATTGACATTGACAGATATGTGTACCACATCGAAGAAGCAATATGAAATTTCTAGTTAGAGGGGAAGATCACTCCCAAAATCAAAGCAGCCTCCTTCTATTTCTATTATATACGATACCACCAGACGTTTTTCTCCCTCGCAGTCAAAACTCTCCTCTCCCAAGACGAGGGATGGTCCCGCTTCTTCATTGATAAATTCTAGGTTAACCGAAAGGGGCAGTCAGTTGGAACCCCGTACTGAAGCAAAGGACCTGTCTTAGTCATCAAATCCAGGATATGGTGGAATAGTCCCAGTTTGCGAAGTCTCGCCTCTCCTTGATTAAAGAGTGGTGGGGCCAGAAGCCGGGTCAAGGTCGGGTGGTAGGTCAGGGAAGAAGCTAACCATAGAAAGAAGTCAGGCTTTCAGCTCCGGGGTTCTTGGTCAATGATGTCGTTCACTTCTCACCTTCCTCTTTTTACTGTAAAAGGAGGCCACCAAAGGTCATTTTTGAGTGGGTTTAGAGGGCCTTTTTCCTTACTTCTCCTTCCTTCGTTTGGTAGGCGAGTCAACGATAGAGCGAAAGAAATAACCCTGGAGTACAACTCGCGAGAGCTCCTGCTGCTCCGTGCCTAGAGAGCAGCCCCCAACAGCTCAAAGGAATTCACGATGGTGCAAGGAAGCCTTTTTCGCTTTTCGGAAATAAATCTAACAGCTTAGTGTAAATGAAAAAAAACGTCCCTGAATGCGAGGTGAAAGATAGCTCAGTCACAATCTCGCATGGATGACTCCCCTCGTAGCAAGTCGCTTCCTATTAGTGGATGAGTACATCATTAGCCAGCCGAATTAGCCAGTTCAGTTCCCCGTTCTCCTTCCGCCTCTAAGACGAGTACCGATCTTCTGCAAACCAAATGGGGGTCTAGATAGTGTACTCTCGAGAGTAGGTAATTGCTTCTTCCTAACCGTACGCTCTGACTCCATTAGGGCACCCTTTCTCTCTGCTTTCTTGCTGAGTTACCCCTTTTCTTATTTATAATATGTATATAGAGACTAATCTCCCCCTCCAAATTCCTTTTCTTCAATAGCTGAATCCGCCTTTCTGATAGCTCTTATTTACTTTCTTCTTTCTATGCTGAAGCGGAGTTGAGTCTTCTGACTCTGGTGTATTTAGGCTGTTAGGAATTCCTATATTAGCCACCCGTAATGAGTACCTAAATAGGAAAATCGGTACTAATTAGGAAAGAAAAAGTAATGCATATAATCCATACCATACCTCCTTCTTGTTATTCTTTGACTTGTTGGGAACTTGACTAAGAGCTCTTCTTCTTTCTTATAATCTGGGTTCAGATTCCTTCCTTTCTTAGGGTAGTTCCTTTGCAGCCCTTAAATAAAATTGTAAATTCCTTACGTTAGGAAGGAATTGAGTGAGGGCTTTCTTTTTTTTATAAGAATAGTGTTGGGGTGAATCGATGTGTTGAAGAGCTGGGGTGGGGAAAGCTGTTTCTATCTTTCCTAAGGTCTAGTTAAAAGATAAGGAAGACTCTTTCTTCTTGTATTCCTGTCCTGCAATTTCTTATATCTTTTATTGTTAGGTTAGTTATCCTAGGGTATGGACTTGGAATTAGTAATTCTTCTTCTTGTTGGAACGAGAGGAAGATTGGCCTTGTATCCATCCTGAAATGGAAAGACTTTTGAAATGAATCTTCTATCAGGATACCAAGAAAAAGAAACTCAATTACTTCCATACAAGAACCATATGGAAATGAGGAAATATAGGAATAAAAAAAGAATCCTAACTTACGGTTCCCAAAAAGAAGAATACAATCTTACTCTTACCATAGAAAGAACTCAAGTCAGTCCCCTTCGCTACAGAAGGGAAGACAGAACTCCCATACCATAGGTGATGGGCTTGGATGAAGACGTAATTCCGATACCTACCTAATCCAGCTACTAAAGGAATGACGAACTCATTGATTCAATGGTTGGGTTAGGTTGTCTAGATTGGATATCCGATTCAAGAAAAAAGGGGAGATCAAACCTAGAATGGATCCCCGGGTTTCTTAAATGCAGATAAGAAAGATCGTACATGATGATAGAAAGCGTGTTCGAGCAAGTTGATGGAGGAGACTCGGATAGAGATTCTTGCTTGTGGAGTTTGGGATTGTCTTTCTAGGAGCTTTGCCCTGGCATCCTGAGCCTGTATCCGATATGTCCACTTTGTTTCATGGAGGAGAGGGCTATCCTGTAATACGGAAAGCTGCCTTGTATACATTTCTTTATTGAAATCTACAAATGAGTATATGAGCGGAGCGAGAGCGACTAGAGTTCACGTCAGGAATAGGGCGTCGTTGATGTAGTTGCTATTTGTTTTGTTTTTTTCGTCGAGATTCCGTTGGTGTTCAGTTTACTTTCAAATAGAAAGAAGAGTCTAATGGGCGTACTGTCTGACCTGTCCACTCAAGGCGTTGCAAGCAAGCAAATGGTTTTTGAAAAGCACTAAGAAGCTTACATCATGCTACTTCAACTATATATATGCTTAACACATGCGAGTCGAACGTTGTTTTCGGGGAAAATCGACGCTCTGTAAACAAAGGTCGACCTTTCTATGTTGTCTAATCGAAAGGCCGATAGACGAGTGGGCGAGACGGAAATGGGGGTCGTGGTCGTGGAAAAATTGGGTGAAATTCCCACAGCCCGCGAAAAAGACTGATTCAACGAGATATGAAATGTCCGCATTAAGATTTAAAACTTGTCGTCTACTTTCAGGAAATGTTCGGAACAGAGAACTTACAATAATACAACGCCGCATTCTCCAAAGATTGAGGAAGAAAGAAAGAAGCCGCCACTGGCTACGAGCTGCCGTAAGCGCTCTTGCACGAGTACTGTATCACTACAGTAAGAGGAAGTACGAGCATAAATCAGTAGTCACTCTTCGCCTTTCAAGATATTGCGTATAATAGATAGAGAGAGCCAGTCTCTTTTCTTTAGCGACCGAGAATTTATGTCAAAAGGACCAACGACGATGAAGGAGGAGAAGGGGAAGGAGGAGGAGTAGGAGCTAATTCGGACGGAATCGAATGATTACGAGATAGACAATGAGACAAAGCCACCGTGGAGCGGCTTTTTGCAAAAAGATGAGGGGGAAACTCAGTAAGATGTCGGAGAAGCGAAATATACGAGATCACAAACGTAGATTGCTCGCGGCTAAATATGAATTGAGACGAAAGCTTTATAAAGCCTTTTGTAAAGATCCCGATCTTCCTAGTGATATGCGGGACAAACATCGTTATAAGTTGTCCAAGTTGCCAAGAAATAGTTCCTTTGCACGAGTAAGAAACCGATGTATTTCCACGGGTCGCCCTCGTTCCGTATATGAGTTCTTTCGAATTTCTCGTATCGTTTTTCGTGGATTAGCATCTCGAGGTCCTTTGATGGGCATAAAGAAATCGTCTTGGTAGCAACCACCAAACCAATAGAACAAGGGTTAGCTCCGCAGCTGGTCCACAAGCAAGGTAAGTAGGTCCATTACCGGCCGGCTCCGAACCGAAAAGACCTAACGGAGTAATCCCTTATCTCGGATCGGAGATGCTAACGGGGCGGGAATCGAAGTGGGGGACCTATCTACCGCCTGTGTCTATCTCCTGTCAAGTATGCTCCCCAGACATAGACTACGTACAGGGTAGTACTTTTGGAATCATCGCGTGAACATAACATTAAGTTACGAATGTAATTCCCGAGGGATCGACCACTATTCTAAATATAGTAAGGCGGGGAACTGTTGTTCATTGGAGCGCCGGAGTGCGGAGGTTGTTTCCATCATTGAAGTCAGAGTGTGGGACTGAGCCTTCCGAATGAAAAAAACTAAAAAGTGCTTAGTTTCGTTGGAAAAACCAACGCAAATATCATATTGACTTTCTCTCGCCCTACTTCTAAAGATAGATAGAAAAGGTTGGAGAGAGTGACTTTCAACAATTCTCTCCTTTCTAAAGCTGCGAAAGGCGGCCCCCCCCAGAACAAAGCCCACCCCTCTTTTCCCCCTTTAATGAAAGACCCTCGCCTCGCTTCCTATTCATTTGTGGGTCGGGACCCGAGGGCCTTTTTTTTTATCAAGAGGTGATTTCGAGAATCAACCAACCGACAAATCCGTAGCCCAGGTGACTCACAGCCTCCCTCTCGCCCAAATGAAATGGGATGAATCAAATCAATAAGCTTTTTGATTGATTCAGGGCGCAGCGAAGCCAAATTCAATCAAGGCAAAGGGGGGCTTACTTTTCCTGACGCTGAGTCATCCTATTCAAATTTAGCTATGCTAATGGAACAGGACAAGTTTTCAGATGATATGGACCCCCAAGAGATGAGCGAGAACCTCCAATTGCTTAGGGGTCGCACTCTGTTCCCGCTTGGTGGACGAGATCTTCTCCCCTTTTAGCTCCCACACACCCTTGCCCTCTTTCACCGAAGAGGAAAGAAGAATCTTCCAAGCAGACAGAGATCTAAATTTCCATTAGATTCATTCCTAAGCTTGCTTTGTTGCAGCAAGATGATTAGTCCGAGAGTGCTGGAGAGAAGAGAAAGCGGTAAAAACCTCTCTTCTTCGGTCACCGAGCAGTCGGACGACTCTTCAGTAACCCAGGATGAGCCCTTCGACGCTTCTTTCGCTGTATACCCCCTCCATCCTTCGAAAAAAAAAAGAAAGGGCTATATATATTAGAAACTATATATCTAATATATATATAGTAAGTAGGGCCCCAGAACGCTAAAAAAGTGGGGGAACAAGAGTTGTCACGATAGGAAGGAAAAATGACTATAAGGAAGCAACGATTCTCTCTTCTTAAACAACCTATATCCTCCACACTTAATCAGCATTTGATAGATTATCCAACCCCGAGCAATCTTAGTTATTGGTGGGGGGTCGGTTCGTTAGCTGGTATTTGTTTAGTCATTCAGATAGTGACTGGCGTTTTTTTAGCTATGCATTACACACCTCATGTGGATCTAGCTTTCAACAGCGTAGAACACGTTATGAGAGATGTTGAAGGGGGCTGGTTGCTACGTTATATGCATGCTAATGGGGCAAGTATGTTTCTCATTGTGGTTTACCTTCATATTTTTCGTGGTCTATATCATGCGAGTTATAGCAGTCCTAGGGAATTTGTTCGGTGTCTCGGAGTTGTAATCTTCCTATTAATGATTGTGACAGCTTTTATAGGATACGTACTACCTTGGGGTCAGATGAGCTTTTGGGGAGCTACAGTAATTACAAGCTTAGCTAGCGCCATACCTGTAGTAGGGGATACCATAGTGACTTGGCTTTGGGGTGGTTTCTCCGTGGACAATGCCACCTTAAATCGTTTTTTTAGTCTTCATCATTTACTCCCCTTTTTTTTAGTAGGCGCCAGTCTTCTTCATCTGGCCGCATTGCATCAATATGGATCAAATAATCCATTGGGTGTACATTCAGAGATGGATAAAATTAGTTTTTACCCTTATTTTTATGTAAAGGATCTAGTAGGTTGGGTAGCTTTTGCTATCTTTTTTTCTATTTGGATTTTTTATGCTCCCAATGTTTTGGGGCATCCCGACAATTATATACCTGCTAATCCGATGCCCACCCCGCCTCATATTGTGCCGGAATGGTATTTCCTACCGATCCATGCCATTCTTCGTAGTATACCTGACAAATCGGGAGGTGTAGCCGCAATAGCACCAGTTTTTATATGTCTGTTGGCTTTACCTTTTTTTAAAAGTATGTATGTGCGTAGTTCAAGTTTTCGCCCGATTTACCAAGGAATATTTTGGTTGCTTTTGGCGGATTGCTTATTACTAGGTTGGATCGGATGTCAACCTGTGGAGGCACCATTTGTTACTATTGGACAAATTTCTCCTTTTGTTTTCTTCTTGTTCTTTGCCATAACGCCCATTCTGGGACGGGTTGGAAGAGGAATTCCTAATTCTTACACTGAGACTGATCACACCTGATCAGTGAAAAATTCTGACACCAATCATTTACAAGTGAGTATTACACCAAGAATTGACAAGCGGATGAGTTTTCTAGTTGGCTATGTTGATATAGCTTAGAAAAGGGAAAAGAGACCGGAACGACACGGAAGGAAACAGAGAGGAAAGACTTAAACCAGCTTTTCCGTGCTAACCAGAGCAGGAGGAAGGAGATATTTTTCCCTGCTTTAGTAAAGGAAAGAAGAAGGGTGTTCTCCTTAACTTAATACAGCTTTCATAGGCCTTTCTTTCGGCTAGCATAAGTGGCGAAGCAAGGTTATCAGCTAAGGTGAAAATGATACGACTAATAACCATTAATCGCCTTCGGATGTTTACGCTTACTGGTCGTTCCTAAAGAGCTAAGACTTAAAGCAGCTATTAATACAGCTCTTTAACCTCCTAGCTTGGAGAGAGAAATGATTTTATCGCGCTCCACATCTCGTGGTATTTTTGTTCCCAGCCTGGACTTGAGTTCATCGAGGAAAGGATAATTTACTACGAGAGTGCAGAGATTTGCTACTCAATAGGTATCGGGGTACATAAAGAATTGACACATATTGCTTGGTCGCTTCACGAATGGCTTTCTACGACGTTAGTGAGAGCAGAGTCCAAACCAAAACCAATTAAGCCATTATAATTAGAGTATGATAATGAATTCATTGGTGGCAAAGCTCTAAGCCTGCAGACGGATATCCGTCGGGACCCGAGGATACCAGCGATGATGAGGTTCCCATGATGATGACATGCAACGTTATATCCGTCAGAACAGACTGAACATCTAAAGAGCTCATCATTGAGCTAGACCGGAAAGATGAACGCCGAGCTAAGGTCGCAATAGCCCGAGACTTTAAGGGGGGCGGAGAATGAGGTAAAGGTCTCTGTCGATACGGCCGTGGACCCGTAAATAGGCCGGCATTCAAAGCAGGAGAAAGGCGGGTTCGATTACAAGTTTTAGATGGGCCGGATGCGCAGCATGCTCAGGCCCTTGCTAATTACCAGCCACCGTACACAGAATGGGTTGATAGTGAATGGTATCCGGACAGCTATACCATCCCCAACTTCTGCATGTATGCCGGAAAGGGGTGCCCCCTTAGCATCTCATATATTTTACGGCCGAAACTCGGCGACCAATCAAGCCTTGCTTCTAAAGCAGTCTCCTCTGTCTCTGAAAGGAAATGCGCTTGAATGGTATATGGCAATTCCTCCCCGCTCCGTGGCCGATTGGGACACGATGGCTACGACATTCTGCTGGGCGTACTACCGCACTACCGGGATCCGACGCCGCTTCTTGTCTTGGGAAAGATGCCTCGAAATTTCAAGGCCAAGCGCGCGCGAAGAAACTCGTTCCATGGTAGGACCGGTGGATGAAGCCATCGCTATACTCCTAGACTCAAAGCCTAACGGAGACCAGCGCCCTATAAGCCCGCCATATGCTTGGGAGGTAGACGAAAACCCCTTTCCGATAAGGGTACCCGTTACCCAGCTTAAAAATCGTTAGAGGCTTCGGCTTTTGTCAATGCCTGTCCATTTCCTGTTGTGGGCTGGGTTGTCAGGAAGTGAGCCCGAAAGGGGCGTCCAGACGCGGGTCGAGTATGAATGCTTCCTTTATCCAAACAAGCTGTACTATTCCTTTTCCACCGACCTTGGCTATTTGAGCTGCGGGTAACTAAGGCTCTACCCTTTCTGCCTTTCCTGATTGTTTTCCTGCTTCGCGAAAGTCTTTTTGAATTAGAATGCCCACAGATCCGCTGGAGGAAGGAAGCCAGGGAGACTTAGCATCCGATTATCGCAATATACTCTTTCTGGGAAGTGTGCATGAAGAGTAATTCCGTGTAGGCAGCTTATAGCCTTCTTTCCTTGTTTTGTTGCACTCATTCACTCCGCAATTCCCTAAAGGGCAAGATAGAGTAAAAAGGCAGAAGAAGAAGGGCTTTTCTTTGCTCTTCTTTCCAGGATTCCTTCTCATCGAGAGATGCGGCATTACCGCTGTTGTCTCTATGCCTTTTTGCCTATCTTACTCTTTCTCGAGGGACAGATGCCGATTATCCGACAATGCTATCTATAACATCTGAAAAAGCTTTTCTTCACAGGTCGAGAGAAGCCCAAGAATTCCTATCTAAGGCTCGGAACTTAACTCCTGCTTTTGTCAAAAAGTCCATACTGAATGTCCGAGTTCATCACTGTCTTACCTGCTTTCCTTATCCTTATGCCTACTTGTCTAAGCGGAGGAAGACCGGGGGATTTCCCTTGGAAGTTGAAGAGGATTCATGCCTCGAATGCGCTCTTTTCATAGTCAAAGATATCCCCGCACAGAGACTAGGCTGCACATGAAAAGGAAAGGGCTTACGACGAATGCCCTGTTTCGGAAGAGAAGGGGGTTGTTTGCAGGTATTTAATTAGCAGAGGACTAGTCGTCAGAGCTAGTAATGAAGATGGCATATGACTATTACTCTTCGAGACGAGAGCAATGGCTAGTGACGGAAGACGCCCTCTCTTTGGACTAAGTGAAGACAGTCACTTTCAAGCACTCCCGCTAAAGCTAAAGCAGAAGATGCGGCTTAGCCAGCTGCACTCTTTGATCGAACCGTCTGTTGTAAGAAGAAGGCCTTTGCCTTTGCATTAACTCCTGGCCTGACAAGATTTAGCATAGGCTAATGCATCAGCTGCCATAGAGGGCCATACATATCCCATATGCTTAATCCGTCGGTGGAGCCTTTGGCCAGAAATGTGTCCACCGCACTCGCTTGAGTGTGCTTGAGCCACGATCTTTTGCGTATCTTTGCCGCTTACGCACCGCAGCAACATGCCGTCAAACGCTTTTCTGTATAACGCACCATCCAAGTATGTATACCTGCCCACACTCCGGCGAATACGCTCTCGTTCTTGAGGGTTTTCCGGAAGCCGGCCGTATCTTAAGTATTCTATGTAAGGCTGTTGCCAGTCTTCAACCTCAATATCCATGCAGGAAATGAATAGGCTTTGGGTAATCTCATCACATTCGCCAGACCCAAAGTCGATAGGCAACATGATTGCTCTTTCTTCAACAGTGACAGTAACAGTTTGACCACCACTTGTAGCTAGAGCTGTAGCCAAATTTGCCAAGGCATCTGCAATTGCGTTATCCTTCCTTGGCACATGAGTAATGCTGGCATCAGGGAAGCATTCGAATAGGCGTTGAGCTAGATCATGGTACATTGCAAGGCCTTCATGCCGCACTTCATATTCCGTGGTCATTTGTTTGATGACCAATTCTGAGTCCCCGAAGATCTCAATATGACGGATCTTGAACTTCAAAGCTAGTTCCAGACCCATAATCAAAGCTTCGTATTCAGCTGCATTATTGGTGCAGACCTTTCCTAGATAGAAGGAATAAGGGAGTATGTCCTTCTGAGGTGAAATAAAGACAATACCTACCCCAGAACCGGTTGTCTTTGCAGCACCATCGAAGTACATCTTCCAGTATGTTTCAACGAGTGTGGTCATGACTTCTTCATCTGGCAGCTCATCAGAAATTTCTTGCTCTCCTGGCACAGGATGAGCGGCGAGAAAATCGGCTAAGGCCTGTCCCTTGATAGCTTTTTGTGGGACATACTCAATATCGAATTATTATAGTAAGAATGACCCCTTGGCTAGGCGCCCAGATAGCATTGGCCTAGTCATGAGATACTTAAGAGGATCTGCTTTGGATATGAGCCGAATCCGATGCGCCAGAAAGTAATGGCGTAGTTTTTGAGCAGCAAAAACTAAGGCCAGACATACTTTCTCTATTGGCGAGTAATTATATTCAGCTAGGAATGAAAGCGACGTACTCTTATATGTTTTAAAATCCTTCTTAGGGATGGCATGTGTAACCCGTTATAAGAGTAAGGGGCGTAGCGAGAGAGAGAGATAGATAAACTAGCCATTGGGATTAGTGTACAGACAATACTTATTGAGATTCGTAATTAGCTGCAATAAAAGATTTCGACAGAGAAGTGAACGACTCCGATCTGCAGATGTTTGAGGGAAGAAGACGGTGCTAGCGAAGTTAATTAACTAAAAGGCATCGGTTGACTCTATTTCTAAGAGCAGAGCAGGGGAAGTCTGCTTTGCTCCATCTTCTATTGCTCTAAGACCAGGGAGCCAATTGAATGATTCTTCTTTTGTTCACAGCTAAGAGTGCGGATTCGTTCAAGGCGCTAGGCACCTCTTAACAGTTAAAAGTCCCTCCTTGGCTTACCCAGCTTTTAAGACGGATTCAATATCAATAGCTGTGGATTCAGTGCATCCATTCTAAGATCGGACATTAAGTATGTGAGTTGCTTCTTCCTTTAGATTAGAGCTCGCTCTCTCAGTCCACTAGAAAGACAAGCTATACAGGGAAGCCATAGAAAAAGTATAAGTGCAGTTCCTATTGAGTCAGATTTCGCTAATATGGGCATTAGGGGACCCCTTTCATACTTAAGATCTTGATATACGTATTGGAAGTAAAGTTCCTATAGCATCGGATTGTGGGCATCTTTCTTCTAGTCCCCTGCTCGTACATTAACAAGGGAAGTTGTCCTTCAAAGAGCCAAGTCAGTAGACTTGCCTTCTTTCACAACCGGGTCTGTAACAGCTGATTCTCTTCCTCCAAGCAGTAAAGGTATAGCGAAGAAAATAAGAAATCAGGAAAGGCATACTACTACCACTAATTCAGTCTAATTGGCCTAAGGGTCTTAGATCCCCTTCCGGGGGTAAGGGTCAAGACCAGTGCCTGCTATTCCTACTCCTACTTCTACGCTTCCTTTAGTACATGCCCACGAAAGAAAGAATGGGCAAGAGCCCGGCTATGCGAAATGGTTTACTCCCGTCTCTCTATTGAATGTCAGCCTAAGGACTGAACTATTAGATGAAGCAGCTCTTGCTTGGAGACCTCTTGAATCGATTCCCCTCCTTGAAAGAGAGAGATCCTCCTTTCCCTTTCATCTTTCTATTTAACTGGTGATCAAGTATCGACAAAAGATCTTATTAGCTTAGGGGCGTAGCGAGAACTCGAGACCTTCCTCTCTTAGGCTTACCAAGATTGACTAATAAAAGAATCTCTGTATTCCTAGACGCCCGGCAAGACGCGATAAAGACCTGAAAGGCGAAAGAAGCCCTTCGATCAAATGAAAGTCCCACAGCTGATTCCAGCTTATTCGGGAACTTCCCCTGATGATTAACTTCCTCAAACTGGTTAGCTACTCTTTAAGAAATCGTCAGCTATGGGGCGAAATCGTCCGCTGTCTGAGCTAAAGGAAATTTAATTGTGGGATTTTTAGGCCTAACGACTGTTTATGTGGGTATTCCTTGTTCCAATCGTGCCATAAAACCCCGTTTTTTTGTTCGTGCCTTCCTTCGCCCTTCCTAGATGGTGTCCCAGTTCCTCCTTTTTCATGAAATACCGTATTTTTGGCCATGATGATGGATGTGCGTGGGATATCTAAACTATTACTATTTGATTCCCCCTTCCGAAAGTCCCAGACTTGCCTACTTACTTAAGGGACCGAAAGCATCTAGTAATTTATCTTGATTAGCCCTCTCCAGCTCTACGAATTGGAAGCGAACGCATACCATAAGGGTACCCTACATTGATTGGCCGAAAGTGCCATATAACGCCCTGACTATTCTAGTTAGAGAGCGGGTCAAAGCCCAACTTCAATTCAAAGGAATTAAAGTTTCATCGCCATCTCCTATTTATTTAAGCTGAAGGCTGACTCTGATCTAGGATTTCATTTCCTGTTGCTTTTGATTCTTATAGAACGAGCTAAATCGTATTCGAAGCTAAGCGGCAAGCTTATAAAGCAAGATTATCCGCATCCTGAATACTTGTTTTGTTTGAAGCCCATTTTCATTCTCTCAAGGGAAGAAACTGCGCCATCCCCATCTCCTACTGAAAGCGAATGGGAAGAATTGGATTGAATCATAAGCATGGAATCGGGAAAGCATTGGATTTCCTCCTCCCTGTCCTAGGTGTGGACGAAGACCGAGACTTCTCTAAGATCCGATTCGTTCACCCCAACCAAACCTTCCCTGCCTTAGTTCGATGGAATCTTACCCAGTTCATTCGTGCACTATGCTTAAGACAGATTCACTGGCAAAGAACCTATTACTTTCTAACTTCAGCTTGAAAACAGATTGGAAGGAAAGATGATATAAGCCATAATCCTACTGGCTGGCCTTACTAAAAGAAAAGCACCAAGACTTCGCCTAGCTAGCACAGAAACCTAAGTCTGCTTTGCTTTTGCTGCATTTTCAATTTGTATGAAATTCCCATCTCTCAAGAGTCAAAGGGCTACGAACCTCGCTGATCCAACAAGACTTCTTTGTGATTAGCTTATGAAAGCAGAAAAAGGAGTTCCCGCATACCGTACTCTAAGAGCTCCCTAGTCTCACCCTTAGTAGGTAAACCCTACTCCTAGTAGTGCACTCAGTCCTTTCAGAGAAGACATCGGGCAAGGAAGTACGGATCAGATATAGCTACAGCTGGCCTAGAAGCGTAAGGCCTATCTCCAAAGGGCTTCCAGGTGATCTACATACACATAGCATCAATCGGTCATCCACGCAAACGAAGAAGGAAATATCGCAGAAGAATAAGCTTACCTGCGGAGGAGTCAAGGTATCAAACTCCTGTCGGAAAAACAGCCTCTGGTGGTGCATATCGTGGTCCCAGAAGCTTATAAGCATGGAAGCGGCAGTTAAGAGTGCATCCTTTAATTCATACTACGGTACGGTTCAGTGCGCTATCAGTCCAGCTTTGCAGTAGCAAGAAAAAGGGTACCAAGCAATCTCTTCGCATTCAGGATCCCTCAGCCATCTCGCCTCAAAGTGGAAAGGACCAGCACGTCTTCACCTCTTCATACCTTTTCTTTGACCTACAGTCTCAATACGGATTGGGAGATGATCTGAGTATGAACTAGATAGGTGATGAACAGAGCCCTTGGGAAAAAGATTACACCAGCTGCTATCTGCCAAGGCTCGATCTAGTCGCTCCCTAACAGTGGAATTCCCTTTTCTGCCATTACACCATGTAAATTCCGGCCCCAGAAAGCCAATATCCATAATAGAAAGATCCTCAACAGCTTTTCGGAAAGCCTCAATTTGACCTCTACTTCTGGGTGGACCTCCACACTTTTCCTCCATCTTGAGAATTTCGTTAAAATCCCCGGCACAAAGCCATGGAAGATCTGATTGAGTACTCAAATATCGCAACAAACAAAGAGGCTCCATGATTCATTGTGCTTACTCACGTCCGGATTACCATAGAGTAAACCTCCATTTCTTCCCGGCATCATCATCCTCAATATGAACATCGATATGCCTTAGCGAATAACTATGCAAGTGAACCCTTATCCTCCTTCCATAGAGAAGGCCCCGCCGAAGGCTCCAATACTATCGACAGCCACCCAAATTCCAATTTGAAGCCTCGTTCCATCATTCTGGCGCTAAGCTTTGTCTCGATGAAATACAAAGTCGGTGAGCCTTTAACAAGCTCTTCAGGGCACGAATTGCACGGGGGCGGGAATCCACATCAAACTTTGACGTTTATCCTCAAGAGCGGGCTCTTTATTAGTTTGGAACTATCCTTCTTCCTCTTGACTTGAAAGCAGTTTTCCCCAATTTCGACCTCCCTTTCAATTGCTTCGCCCTCTTCCAGGTCTTCGACTGATGACCTTTGTCTTTCTCCACGGATCTGAAAACAAAGTGGTCTGGCCCAACTTCGTCTTCCACTTCGACAGCAGACTTTTGGGAATGAAGAATAGGGCTTGAACTACTAATACCAAAAAGGCTAGCCTGTTGAATTTTCGATAGGCTTCCCACAGCCGGGCCCACCTCAAAGACTGACTCCTCTTGAATAGCGTTAGTAGGCCCATCTTGGATTGAAGGTGGCTACATAGTAAACTCCCCTCTTTGAAGATTTTTTCCATTTTCCTTTTTAGGTCTTTTATCAAACGAGAGACTTTTTTCGATCAAAGAGAAAAGAGAAGATTCGGCATCGATAGAAATGTAAACAGTGAAAACTCACTTCGACTGCTAAGAACCAGGGACAGAGACTGCCTTAACCACTTGAACTATCAAGTAGAAAGCAGAATGACTACCATACCAGCGGAAAGAGGCTTGACTACCACAGACAGGAGCTCGAGCTTAGAGACGGTCCCTAGGCCGGACAGAGGTCTGGGGGGAGTCCGGAGAAAGGGCTCTTTTTAATAAAAAAACTTTGTACGAAAGGTCGCCGACTGCTACTAAGAACCTAACAGAACTTTTTTTTTCTTATGAAATTTATAGTTTGATCGAGGGCGAGGGCACCGCTTCTCTTACGCAATTCTAGTTGGAAATGCTTTAAGCGCGTATTGATACTTCTTAAGTCGAGGAGGTTTTTCCTCCAAACTGCATGGACTGGGGAAAGGAAAAAAAAAAAAATAGTAAACTAAAGCGAAAGAAGCTCTTTAGCGGTCAACTTTCTAATGGAATCTAATTCTTGGTGAAGGAGCGAAAGAGAACTCGAAAAAGGCCAATAAGTATAGGAAATATCGTCAAACGTCTCTCTCTTATAGCGCGCTTAGCAGCTCTTTCTGCCTTTATGCGACTAGATTCAATATGCCTAGGACACGGTTTTACTGCAAGTGTGTAAGGCCCCGCAGGGAACGGAACTTTACCTTTAGGTCAGAATGCCGCTATCATGTGCGGATAAGCCTTCCGATTAGCTGACTGAGACCATCTCCGGCTTATAGCTGGTAGAACTAGATAGCTGTTAGAACGTCAGGTAAACTGCAATCTATGGCAGTTTCTTAAAGTCTGTAGCTCCTCAACGAAGGTAGGTCGACTAAGCCTAAGCCACTAAGGAAGAGTTTTGAATCAATATCTGCTATCTGCCCACTGCCCATAAGCATGGCTGAATAAGCCTGCTGATTAGCCCACCCCGACCGAATATCCTCTCTCTATAGGAAGGAAGGTCTTATCTATTCAAAAACCAAGCTATCTATACCTGTAAGCCCACGGTTTCATTCCAATGCTTGGATTAGTTACGAAGACGTGAACCTTTACCTTTCCTTTTTACTTTGCAAGAGCAAGAGTCGTTTCATCGGTGGAAGGGAGGGAGAAGGTTGTTCGACTGAAGCCCGACCTCTATGATCTGAAATGAGTGCAGAAATGTCCCTTTAAGAAAAGGATCTTTACAGAAAAAGAGCTTAGAGGTTTAGTCAGCTATTGTCCTATTTTATTTTTTCTTCTCGATAAGAGGCTTCCCCAACAGCACTGGTTTGTCAACCTCCATGGTCTTTCCCAATCTTTTTCTATTACTGACACCTGGAGTTAAATTTCTAAAGCAACTCCCGAACCTAATTCCCAAGGTCACATACCTGTCGCATAAAAAGAAAATGCATAAATGCATAATAGTTATAGTTGGAATCTCCAATAGGGCAGGCATTAATATGAAAAGAAAGGTTGACTCTCCAGCTGGGACATCATCCAAAGCTAGATCCTCCTTTAGTTTAGGAAGTAGATCGAAAGGGCAAAGAGAGCCACCCGGTCATCATGGATAAAACTACCACTCTTTCAATTGGCATCTAACCATCTTCTTCTCACTAGGGCCGGGGTTGGTCTTTCTAATCAATCAGAAAATGAACTGGTGGATTGATTTCTGGCTACGAGACCTCTTATCTTCACCGGAACCACTCGTTACGGGTTCATAAAGGAAAGGACCTTGCCCACTTCGACTTTTTCTCTCATCGATTGACTGACTCAAAGGCAAAACCGACATTCAAGGATTGAAGATGTATCCGATCCGATCCCAGGTGCGTCTTCCTTTTAATATTCAATCTTTTTAGTTTAGTAGAGTAGGCGAGAGAGCCTTTCACAGACAGGTGACATACCTTAGAAAAGAAAGGAGAGACCCTATGGAGGTATCCGTGATAGTTCGTGGTCTTTCTTCCAAAAAGAATATCCACTTAGTAGTAGTCGCTTGGAGAGGTAGAGATGAATGCTTGTTCGTTCCCCCTTTCGTTCTGACAGTACGTACCCTCTCATGTAACAAGAAGTCTTTCCTCTTAAGCAAGGGCTTTCCTAGGAATGCCTAGCTTTCTCTCCCTTCTTTAATATATTCTAGTTTGAACTAGAACGGCTTTTCAACAATAAAGACTCCAGTTGGAGTGAATCCTGGCTCTTGGATGGATAGCTAGACTGGATGAGGAGAACTGGCGGTCGAATTTGTTGGATTGGAATAATAGACTGCCCCTCCTGACCTAGTTGAGATTCCAATAGGATAGGGTAATCACCTAAATGCACCATTTGTTTTTGTTTTCGTTGTTACGAGATAGTTATTCCGTTACCGAGTCCGAGTTCCTTCTTATATTCTAATTGAAAGAGCACTTTTCTTCTTATGCTTTATGCCTTTGGCACCCTTTTTATAAAAAAGAGATGAGACTGCTAGCATTAGCACCTTGCTCGTCGGATAGCTTCTCTGCTCTTACTGCTCAAGGACCTGCGGACGGGACGGCTCCCATATGAGTAGTTTCACAAGGACATTCATTTGACTTTTACCTTTCTCTTTCTCCTTGAGAGCACATAACATCTAGCGTGTCAAGCGCACATCTTTCTCTTTCTAAGAGAATACGCCTATACGAGGTCCCCAAAGGTCTGTCTATCTGGGGTAAAGTACGTAGTTAGAAAAAAAAAACATTTCCGACGGGATAGGTTACTCAAACTACATTCAAGTCAAGAAAAAGAAGGCCATAGATTCCAGAGCCAAGAAGGAAAACAAACTTGCAATATGCTTTACACAGCAAAGGTGGTCTTAGGATACGGGAGGTTGCTTTCTACCTTATTCAAGGGGACATACCCTAGCTCGTACCTATCCTATAAAGGAGCTCTTAGACCAGACATCAACCATTGTTTTGGAGTAGTGTACTCGTTATAAGAATGGGAAAAGATGTGGATTCGATTCATCGAGTTGGCTCCATCAGCTAGGTAGCATCTCAAAGCATAAGAGGCTCCTAACTAGGTAACGGAGTCTCTCTATCTATCAGATCTATATGTATGAAGCCTGGCATTACGGTTCAAAAACTCAGATTCGGCTAAAAGAAGATCTCAAATCTCTTGAACGGTTAAGAAGACTAAGACTTTAGGCTCGATTCCGTGCCAAGTATAAACGAGCCTTTCCTTTGTCTTTTCAAACAGTATTCTAAAGGCGGTTGAGCTGCCTAACCGTAACTCTTCAACGAAGATGTAGACCCAAGGACGTCAACGCTGTGCCCCCGTCTTACTTAGAAAGAGAATCGGATCTGTAAGGCTTTGAGCTGAAAAATGTAGAAGCTTCTTGAGTCCGAATGGTCCTTCCCACTTTGGAGAGCACTTGCCCGAGAGATCTTTGCTTTTCGTTGAGCTAGGCTAGGATCCTAATAACCTCTTTACTTTAATTCCTTCCTCTTCCCGAGCGGATCCCTATTTGTGGACTCAGCTTGGCCATTCCCTTGTGGGTAAAAAGGAGTGGATTTCTCATGGTCTGAACTCTCAATCTGATCTGGAACTCAGGAGCAAGCCGTAAGGGCTTTCTAGAGCGTTAGACTGCGTCTTCAGGTACGTCTATTGGTGATTCCTCATCTGATTCCCTAAACGTGAGATTTTCCGGGCTAATACTTATCCTTAAAGATTCTCTGGGAAAGGGCTCCGTAACATCTATCTCAAAAGAAGGAAGGACATTCTATTATGCCTTCTCCCCATTCCCGGCCGTAGCACGGGCAAATCTATCTTCAACGGGTGCCTGCTTATTTCCTAGGAGCTATTCCTGCCATTATCCCACGTCCCTTGTCTTTACCGCTCTAGCAACTGCCATTCATTAGGTTTATAGAGTAGAACAAGCCAGCAAGCAAGCGAACAAAAAAGCCTCCTCCTCTCATCATTTGGGAAGGAATCAACCGATACTGATTCTGATAGGGCAAAGGACAGAGGAAAAGCAAAGAAAGCTAAAGATTGGGTGCAAGGAACATACTTTAAAGCAAGATGTCCAGTAACAGATGCTGACAGCAAGCATTCCATCGATCAAACACCCATGCTTGGGAAGTCTCTCCTTTCTTTCTCTTACCTAGAAATGGAAAAACACTTCAAACAAGTAGCTCGTGGAACATCTCCCACTTGCCCTTTTTTTCTCAATCTTATATCTCGGACTACGTCATGATCGGGCAGCCACGCAATGTATTTCACTCCTAGCGGTAGGAAGAGAGGTTCAGCGCAACATGTACACAGGCGCTAAAGCCCTTGTTTCGACCTCAACCTGATATTTTTATTTGATAAGCACTGGAAGAGATCTAAAAGCAAACATTCCATTGATTGAGCACCCATTCCTGTGTTTTATGATGATCCAACCTGCTATCTCAATGCATGGGATTTCCTTGGGGATACAAAGATTCACATAAATAATAAGTAGTGAGACTTTAATGGCCTAGTACGACCAGACAGAAGCAGAATCATAGTCTTCCTCCAGGGATTGGTCATTCATGAACCTTCCTTTCTTTACGAGATAAGGCCAAAATAATAAAGATAGGGCTAGCTAAGCAAAGTAAGATTGCACATTGAGAGGCTTCCCCAGTCAACATAGAGAAGGACAGTCGATAGAAGCTGAAAAGACTCAATCTAATACATTCCCCTTGGCCCTAGATTAAGTTTCTGAGGAAGGGGATAGGGATGCCTCAGTGGATTCATATCCTTGATTACGATGCAGAGGAGAGGGATCGATCGCACTTCTTCTATTCAATATTCGTTATCTGGAACTGGTTCACAAATCATTTCCTTTTATGCGGTTCGGGAGGGCTTGGTTTCCTGGGACTGGCTATTCCTGGAAAAAGTTAAGAAAATAAGAAACCTCGGAGTTGCAAGCAGCATAAGAAGGGGTTGCTGGTTCGGGCGTGATGGCTCTCGGCTTTTGGGACATTTCTTTATGGCACTGGTACTTGTATCCAGCACTTATTCTCCTTATACCGCAGCACCTTCTTTTGTGTAACTTTAGGGTATCCTGGATTTTTTTTATAGTTGTGATTGATTGACTGAACCAAGACTGCAGCTGTTAGTAGATTTCCCCGAGACGGCTGGGAATACTTTCATTTAGCTTGGCTACTTAACTACGCTATTTCATTCGAGAAAGAAATAGAAGAACAGTCGTCACCTTCAAGCTACTAGTCGAAGAAAAACGATTTACTTAGATAAGGATAAGAAAGACGAAAGAAAGGTAAACCGAAGCAGTTCCATGTATTGCTCCTTAACCTGACGATATCCACCTATAAGGAAGACCTGGAAAAGTCATTCACTTCTTCATCGCCAGGAGAAAGGCTCAGGGCCCTGCTCCCAAGTCCTCTTTCAGAAGCGGTGATTGCTTTTTCAGCTCTCTTTCTCGAAGTGAGTGCAAAAAAGAAAGAGAACTATTCTATTACTATAGGAATAATTGTTGAATAAACGATATTTCCCATTGACAACTCTGAACTCATGGTTACTGGGAAATAAGCGATTGTTTCATAAGCAAATGTGGCACCTGCTGGTATTGTATTAGAAGTAGTTGTTCCCGTTAAAAGAAGTGATGTGCCTGAAAAGCGGATTTCCTCTTGCTTCGCCGGCGGGCGGGACTCCTAATAGAATGCTATTCGGCAAAGGACTTCTTCTTCTCTTTACTTAAAGTAGAATAAGAAGAAGTCCGGTACTATCTCTTGTTGGGTGTTAGGTCTTCGAACTACATTGAACAAACTAGAACGCCTTCAATTGCTTCCTGCATCTGCTAGTTCTTCATTCTCTTCTTGGCTCAGCTGCCAGAGTGGATCCTATCCCGTATTTACCAGCAATGGAATAGGACAGTCATCCGAAACGAGACAATGGAGGCGTCAAGACATCTATATGACCAAGAAGGCCATCTCACGAATTGGATTCGAACCAATCAAGCTACTTTCCTTTTCGTAGTCGTGAGGGGAAATAAGTTCGGACATAATCGTCTGCATCCCGAGGTCTCTCAAGTAAAATACTATGTATGCTTCCAACCCCTGACTGCTAGTTGCGAACCTTTCCTGTGATTTCATTTTAATGAAAATCGCAAAAAGTCTCTGATTCGGATTTTTGAAAATGGATGAACTAGCTAGATTCTAGAACAGCGGTTATTACGCTTACTTTAAGAGCGGATATGCCGACAACGGATAGTTCAAAGAGAAAGAAAGCAGCGGTTAGCCATTCAGTTAGCTTTCACAGATAAGTTAAGTTCCTACTGTCACACCGGTTTAGGATTCTTATATAAGAGTTCTTTCTTTTACATTTACAGTGGTTACGCCCTTCTATTCCTCAAAAAGTCCCACAGCATAATCCCTCAAAGAAATCATCAACTCCTATTGATTGCCTCCCAAAGAGGCATTCAGCATTGGCTAAAAGCGGATGAAATTTCTTTGCTCCTGCTATTGCGAATTTTTATGATTCCGTCATTTCCACGTCCAGTAGGGCCTATCGCTCCTATTCTACACAGCAGTCCATACGTTCCACTTTTAGCGACATTGATTGCCACGAACAAGGCTGTTTAAGTTTCTGTGATCGCTAAGATAAGTAGGAAGGAGCCCTTCTCGGTTTATTTGAATCAGACCTTCGGAAAAAAGCCGTTAGAGCGGGCGAGCTCGAATCCGCTTTTCTTTAAATGAAAGGCATTCTAGTCCAGACACCACTTCCTTTAGGGAGTCCCCTATTATATTGAATCAATCTCTCTAGATCAAAAGAAAAGCGCTATGCTTCAATATCTTCTGACTCGGCGATCGAAAGAGCTGATCTTGAAATCTCTGTTTTGGCATTTGTAGCAGGAGAATAGGAAGAATTGAATGACAAAGCGATATTATCTTATTAGAAAAGCGGACTAGGAGCAGAAGGCGAAAGGGAATTTCTTTAGTTAGGAAGGAAAGCAAGTGACATCTGAAAGTCTGATTCGGATTCTGCTCTCGCCGTTCTCAAAGTATCGAAGTGACCAGAGGTCTCTCGAGCCTCTTGTTGAATCGACTCTTCACAAACAACGTATCGTATTACTAAAAAGCACTCAAATACGTTGGGCGAGAGGGTATCAAAGAGACAACCACTGTTTACTAGCAAGCATTGAAAGCCGATGCCAGAATGACTCTTTGCACTTTTCGACGTAATAAAGGAACTAGCTTCCATCAAGACTGAACGAGATGAGGATCAAAGAAAATCGAACTAACTGTGATAAGCAAAGTGGTTCATTTTACCATCAAAGCAGAAAGAAGGAAAGAGAACAGATGAAAGTTCGCCCAATGGAAGCGAGTGACTCAAGGTATGCCATCGCTCTTATCTCTTGACCTGAGACTCGGTTGGGGGAGTTCAGTGAGCGAGGAGAAGAGTCGGTAGCTGTTAAAAAGAATCAATTCAATCAGCTCCAGAGCAAGGAGTTTTACGTCTAGGTTGAGGGTTGAGGAGAGTCCTTTTAGTTAATCTTAGCTGCTACCCTACTTATCCCAGCTCTAAAGGCAGCTACTGACTCGATAGCTCAAGTTGAGTCGACTGTAATTCTTCTTGTTCCGCTGTGAATGGTATCGTTATCGTATGAAGTAGTTTTCCCGGCTTCCGTACCTTCTTCTTAGTCTTCGGCTTTCACTGGATTCACTACTCTAAGTGAAGGAACCCGAGAGGAAGAATCCGATCTTTGAAGGCTTGAGGGAATAAGCGATGCCATCGATTTAGCTGTTGGAGTACGGGCATTAGGAGATTAGGACTCAGGGCATGGCATTAGATTAGGGAAATGCTCTTTTGAACGAATCCTAAGAAGAAGCTGCAATTGGAATGCTTTCAATGGCCAGAAGGGAGGAGAGGAGCTCATCCCCGCTTATATGATTTAAGGTTAGGAGTTTCATTGTTAGCAAGATCCCCAGCTATTGAATCTGTTGTCGTTGGCGGGGCTACTTCTTCTTTTCTTCTTTCGAAATGGGAAGAATAGCGTAGTCAAAGTAGGCCAAGTCGGTAGCCTTTTCTTCAACTCTTGGGAGAAGGGCAGTAGGATTAGAAAAGGGTCTAACTGCTGTTGAAGGAATAGAGGCTGTTTCGGCTCTTGGAGTAAGGGGGGAAGGGCTGAGTGCCGGTGAAATGCTTTTTGAGACTTACCCCGCTCAATGGAAATTTCTTTAGGCAAGATCCCACGTCCGAGAGTCTGATTCTGATTCTGCTTTGACCCTTCTCAAGGAGGGAGGCCACCAAACCAAAGGGGAGGTCTTTGCTTGCTTTTCCTGTTAGAGATGCTAGTCTTTTTGTAATAACTGCTCTGCAAATGTTTTCAGGAAGAAGAGAAGACGGTGCTCTTTCATCAGCCCTTTGGCTATTTACTTGCGATAAAAAAAGACTGAATTGACCCGAGCCAAGTAGTTCGGCTAAGCCGGAAAGAGTTAGATCCTCTTTGAGATGAAATGCGGCAATGTCCTAATCAAAGCAGGCGCAAGGTCAATGATTTAGCTCAAGGCTCAAGGCTCTTCTTCCTTCTTCTTGATAGCATTGGTCTCGGAAGGCCCTCGCTCTAAAGGGGCAGCTTGATGGCAGCTATCCTGCTCTGTCTGAGAGAATTGGAATGGAATTGGTGAGGTTCGCTAGCTCTTTCTTTTGAGACGAATGAATGCCGAAGAAAGGAAGGCGGTCGTGATAGGGAAAGGCCTTGCCTTATTACCAGGAAAGAGAAAATGGGCCAAATCGCCTGCTAGAGAAGAAGCTCTTAGGGAATCGATCTAGACTAGATGAGATGCCGGTGCCATTAAACTAGCTGCCAGAACGAGTTCAAGAGATGAGGATCCAGGTAGTTCAGTCACCCTCGGGGGAAGAATCATTCCATTCACTTGTTTAACTGCTAAGAAGAATAGCTTTTCTCTTTCGACTGGGAACTGCTTACCTTTGGTGCTTTATATAAGTAGTAGTTGATCCCGTAGAGGCAAGGGCGAATCGAGTTAGCATCCCGCCATTCATGCCATGCCTTGTCAGCTAGGCTAGTTAGCTAATTCCTTCCAAGACACTTTTTCGATTCTGCGATGATGCGCGTAATCGATCTCTTATTAGCTTATTCAAAAGTCATTTCTAGAGGAATGGGTCATGGAAG